TTTTCATGCCTACTATAACTAGTTATTTTGGTTTTCTACTAGCAGCTTTGACTATCACCTCAGCTCTATTTATCGGTCTGAGCAAGATACGACTTATTTGAAATTAATTAAATGAACAATTCATAAAAAAAATATTTCTATGGCAGTTCATATCTTCTACAGTTACTTAACGTATCAATTTCCAATTCTTGGTCATTGAGATTTATAGTCAATACAGATTAATATTTAAGGATAAATATTACCTCCCCTTTCCCCTTTCAAACAAATTGAAATGATTGAAGTTTTTCTATTTGGAATCGTCTTAGGTCTAATTCCTATTACTTTGGCCGGATTATTCGTAACTGCATATTTACAATACAGACGTGGTGATCAGTTGGACCTTTGATTAATTAACATCTCTTTTTTGATTGACCTCCTACTTCCTTTAATCCGCGGGAGGTCAAATTTAGATTGCTGTTCAATTATTTAAGTGTAATTTTCGACCTAACGCGATTAACAAGAACACAGAATCACGCTCTGTAGGATTTGAACCTACGACATCGGGTTTTGGAGACCCACGTTCTACCGAACTGAACTAAGAGCGCCTTATTATTATTATCACAATAAAGATTTTGTGACCCCAATTCATCTTGCATATATATCATAAAATTAAAGATTTATTATGTATGTCCGATTTATCTCAATTGATCCCTCGTTACTGCTCATAAGATAAGTAATAGGTAGGGATGACAGGATTTGAACCCGTGACATTTTGTACCCAAAACAAACGCGCTACCAAGCTGCGCTACATCCCTTTCAATTGGTCTACAGTGTCATTGTAGAGAATCCCTGTCTTGTTTTCCACATCTTTACTTCCTCCATTGATATACAAAAATTCTCTTTTCATTTCTTCTTTTTGGTCTCATATATCATATAACAAACATATAATATATTAAAAGACTTATATTATATAAAGTATGAAATAAATATGAAACCTACCATAAAAAATTAATATTTTTTAGTAATTTCAGGTAGAAATATCTTTTTTGTACATTTTTATTTTAATTAGGGACTCCGCGTACAAATACAGGCGGTCAGTCATTAACTACATATACACATCTGGTCATATATGTATTACCATTATGTATTACAAATTACAATAAAATTACAATAACGAATAAAGAAAGAGGAGTTTTTCAAATGCGAGATCTAAAAACATATCTCTCCGTGGCACCGGTAGTAAGTGCTTTATGGTTCGGGTCTTTGGCAGGTTTATTGATAGAGATCAATCGTTTTTTTCCGGATGCGTTGATATTCCCCTTTTTTTCATTTTAGTTATTGATATGAGAAGGGGGAAGAAGATTAGAGATACAATCAAATCTCTGTAACTAATCCCTACCCTTGCCTTCTTTTTTTCTTTGTTTTTTTTTTTTAGAATAACTTATTCTAAAAAAAAAAAACAAAGAAAAAGCGGTTTCGCCCTCAGTGAAACTATGAACCCGGGCCCAGGCTCAAATTAATATTAATATAATAATAGAGTGGAAATGAAAATGTGATGGTTGGGGCAACTATATCATACAAGATACTTAACTGAAAATACTGTATGGCAATTCTTAATTATAAATATAGTTAGAAATCATTATATTACTTATTATTACTATATTGATTGCAACGAAATCTTTCTTTTATAATTTGATTTCGAGTTACCTGCTTCTATTTTTTTTTGTCCTTTATTCTTCCTTGCTTCGGATCGGAAAATTAAAGAATTGAGTGAATCATAAACCAAAGGAGGTTCATGGCCAAGGGTAAAGATGTCCGAGTAACAGTTATTTTGGAATGTACCAGTTGTCTTCGAAATCGTGTTAATAAGGAATCAACGGGCATTTCCAGATATATTACTCAAAAGAATCGACACAATACGCCTGGTCGATTGGAATTGAGAAAATTCTGTCCCTGTTGTTACAAACATACGATTCATGGGGAGATAAAGAAATAGATCGAACCGACCGCTCGTGTGTCAGTCTTCCAAGGAAGGTGAAAAATTACATATTATATATAACATATATTTATTTAAATATAAACAAACCCAATCCTATTTCTTAATTCTACATCATGTTTGATCCGATCGAAATAGGATTGGGATTTTCAGGATAAGGAATAAACAAACCATGGATAAATCCAAGCGAATCCTTCTTAAATCCAAGCGATCTTTTCGTAGGCGTTTGCCTCCGATCCAATCGGGGGATCGAATTGATTATAGAAACATGAGTTTAATTAGTCGATTTATTAGCGAACAAGGAAAAATATTATCTAGACGGGTAAATAGGTTGACCTTAAAACAACAACGATTAATTACTATTGCTATAAAACAAGCTCGTATTTTATCTCCGTTACCTTTTCTTAATAATGAGAAACAATTTGAAAGAAGCGAGTCAACTCGTAAGAAAAAAAAAAAAATTGGAGAAGAATAAATATTTTTTATTGAACGTGTTTCTTCATTTTGATGACTTTATCATATTTTATCATACTAATTTCTACTCTACCTTCCCAGAGTTCATTCTCCAGGGAACTCCATTTAAACTATTCCAACGGATTCCTTCCAATCTCTTTATTTTATGATCTCATTGGAAATCATATAAAGACAACTCTTATTTAATATAGCTATTTGTGCAAGTATTTTACGATTAAGAAGCAACTGTCTCTTGTACAGATTGTGTATTAATTTGCTATAACTAAAGTATACTTTATTCTCGCGAATTACTGCATTTATCCGAGTGATCCACAAACGACGAAAATCTCTCTTTTGTCTACCTCTATCCCGATGAGCCGAAACCAAGGCTCTTATTTTCTGTTGAGTAATAGTACGAGTAAGTCTTGAATGAGCCCCTCGAAAGGTTGATGCAAATAAACGGATTTTTGTTCTACGTCTTCGAGCTATATACCCTCGTTTAATTCTGGTCATTGAATAAATGAAACTTTGATGAATAACTAATCGATTTCCTTTCTTTCAGTTATTCTCTTCCCGTGTCCTAGTCTATTAATAACAAAACGGATTCTTCCAATGTATAAAATAAAAATTCCAATGGCTTTTGCTATTATAACCTTCCCGACCACGATTTTTTCTTTTTTTCTAGGCATTTCACCTATAAAAAAAAAAATTGTATTGATACTAGGTATTAAAAACACATAGTAAATAAAAAAGTAATAAATATAAATGGATATAGTGGGTTCCATCGTTTCTATGGTTACTTCTTAAACGGTGAGGTCTTCTCTATACACCGGAGCCCTTCTTTCTTTCATTTAATCAATGTTATTGTTAACTTGTACAGTTCAAACTCTTTGGCTCTACCCATAATTATCCAGTACTAGGTCTTTCACAACGAGATCCACTTATACAGTAACGGTATTTAATTATGAAGATTAGCTGGGTAGCTGACCCTGTTAGTCCGTTCTTGCAAGAGTAAGGCAGAATTTTTCTGCTTTTTAAAATAGGATTTCCCCTGCTTAATGGATACCATTTGCTATCAATGGAGAATTCTTTCTCATCTTAAATTTAAAATTTTTAAATTGAGGTGATTGGATTTGCACCAACGGAAACCATACATTTGATACCATAATAGAAGGATAGATCTTTTTTATTTTTAGATATTGACTGGAGTTCTTCCATTCTATCCTATTCACTGGTATTGATCGTTGATACTGGATCAATTGTTTTCTTTCTTTTGTCCTAGCCCATGATCTGAACGAGTCGCACATACACCCTAGTACATGTTCCTCGTCGTTGAGGACATCCCCCAAGAGCGGGGGATTTCGTGACATTTCTGATTGGCTGTCTTGTGTTTCTAATAAGTTGTTTAATAGTTGGCATGTTGAATCATATACATAATGGGCTGGTTTAGATCGATCTTAACCGGATGCTTATGAATTATTTTATTTCTATATTAATAGATTAATGAGATTAATTAATAGAATATTAAATAATAGAATATTAAATCCGGTAAGAAGATAAAATCTCAAATAACGAATTCGTGTGAAATCCTTGTTATTTTTTCTTTTTTATTCAGTCGCTACAAGATCAACAATTCCATGAGCTTGGGCTTCTATTGCTGACATAAAAACATCTCTTTCCATGTCTTCGGATACAACCCATAAGGGTTTGCCTGTCCTTTGTGCATAAACCCTTGTGAGGGTTTCGCGCAGCTTCAGTAGTTCTTCCGCTTCCAAGATAAATTCTCCCGTCTGTGCCTCATAAAAAGAGGCAGCAGGTTGGTGGATCATTACCCTGATGATATAACATAATAAATGTTTATTCTATCTCGCATAATGAAAGGTGAAGAGATAAAGAATAATAATAAAAAAAGATATAATTGAACAACCGTACAGGCATCTTCTTTTGCGCATTGCATACGGCTCTATAATGGAATTCACTTTTTTTTTTACCTTACTTACACTTACATGGAAAAATTTTTAAATAAATAAATATAAATTAAATATAGGGTCTATCAGACTCAGGTTGGTAAATGATCCAATAACCACCCTTCTTTTTGGAGTAGTTCAAAAATACTATGATGGCTCCGTTGCTTTATATATTTATTTCGTTTGTTATTTAGCAATCCCAAAGTTTCTTTTTTTTTTTTTTCAAATAAAAAAAACAAGATTTTTTTATTTTCATATTCTTTCATAACATAAATATTGTTAAGATTAAGAGCTCCCGGTGTGAAAACAAAAAAGTTTGTGACGCTGAAATAGGACTCCCGATAGATCGTATAAAATCGGAAATGCCTTTTATATCATACTACTCTTTCGATACATAATTTAAGGGTAAAAAAAAAAATTCTTATATCGAATTCGAAGTGCCATGCTATTATTACTTAATATTTATATTTCATATAGCGCGAAGGCATAGTCTTCTTTTTTCTCTCAAATCAAATAAAAAACTCATTGGCGCCAAGCGTGAGGGAATGCTAGACGTTTGGTAATTTCTCCTCCGACCAGAATAAAGGATCCCATTGAAGCGGCTA